ATAGAAATGATATGGATAAAAACATTCATAGTAGTGGGGGCCGTGACAATTCGAGATACAGTAATGTTGATCATTTATTCGGCGTCAAGGACATTCGGACTTTCATCTCTGATGACACTTTTTTAGTTAGGGATAGTAATGGGGATAGTTATTCCATATATTTTGATATTGAAAAGCAGATTTTTGAGATTGACAATGGTCATTTTTTTCGTAGTGAACTAGAAAGTTCTTTTTATACTTATCGGAATTCTAGTTATGGGACTAATGACTCTACGAGTGAGAATCCCCACTATGATCGTTACATGTATGATACTCAATATAGTTGGAATAATCATATTAATAGTTGCATTGACAATTATCTTGAGTCTCAAATCTATATTGATACTTACATTGTAAGTGATAGTGACAATTACAGTGACAGTTACATTTATAGTTCCATTTGCGGTGAAAGTGGAGATAATAGTGAAAGCGAGGTTTCCGGTATAAGAACCAGCATGAATGGTAGTGATTTAACTCGAGGAGAAAGTTCTAATGATCTGGATGTCACTCAAAAATACAGGCATTTGTGGGTTCAATGCGAAAATTGTTATGGATTAAATTATAAGAAATTTTTAAAATCCAAAATGAATCTTTGTGAACAATGTGGATATCATTTGAAAATGAGTAGTTCAGATAGAATCGAACTTTTGATCGATCCCGGTACTTGGGAGCCTATGGATGAAGACATGGTCTCTCTGGATCCCATTGAATTTCATTCGGAGGAGGAGCCCTATAAAAATCGTATAGATTCTTATCAAAGAACGACAGGATTAACTGAGGCTATTCAAACAGGCATAGGCCAACTAAACGGTATTCCCGTAGCACTTGGGGTTATGGATTTTCAGTTTATGGGGGGTAGTATGGGATCCGTAGTCGGGGAAAAAATCACCCGTTTGATTGAGTACGCTACTAATAAATTTCTACCTCTTATTATAGTATGTGCTTCCGGAGGGGCACGCATGCAAGAAGGAAGTTTGAGCTTGATGCAAATGGCTAAAATATCTTCTGCTTTATATGATTATCAATCAAATAAAAAGTTATTCTATGCACCAATCCTTACATCTCCCACTACTGGTGGGGTAACAGCTAGTTTTGGTATGTTGGGGGATATCATTATTGCCGAACCCAATGCCTACATTGCATTTGCGGGTAAAAGAGTAATTGAACAAACATTGAATAAAACAGTACCCGAAGGTTCACAAGTGGCGGAATATTTATTCCAGAAGGGGTTGTTCGATCTAATTGTACCACGTAATCTTTTAAAAAGCGTTCTGAGTGAGTTATTTCAGCTCCACGCTTTCTTTCCTTTGAATCAAGATTCAATCAAGTAGAACATTAAGTTCAATTATTTTAGTTGGAGCAAACAAGCAATTAGTATATCGGAATCCAAGTAAAAATCAGACGAATGGAGTTTTCTTTGTTGACATAAGATCCAATTGTAGAAAGAATCAAACGTCGCGAATAACCCGTCCCCCTTTTCTCTATATTTCTGATTACTGATCAAGAAGTCTCAGATAAAAGATAAAATTCTTCGTTTCGTGAAATTAGTCCAATAAAACAAATTTCCCCTTCTCGTCTTAAGTATGCATATAATTCAAATCGAAAAATATAGAAGTTATTTATACATCTTCCGAGAATACAATTTTGATCAAGAATCCTTCGCTAATTTATAAGAAACTTTTTCTTTAGTAAATGAAATTAGAAAACAAGAAAAATAATAATAAGAAAAGCGATTCCCATCCATATCCTTTCATATCTTTCTTTTTCATGTAGAAAGCTGAAAAAATCCATTATATACTCACTGAAATAGATACTTAGATCTATACTAATTCGTTAAAAAATAGTAATTAATAATAATTCGAATTCCAATTTTGAATTATAATAAGATATCTTTATAAATAAAAAATTGAAAATATCAACAATACTAATAGGTATAAGTACAAATAGTAAATTGAGGTACCCATTTTATGACAACTCTCAACCTTCCCTCTGTTTTGGTGCCTTTAGTTGGCCTAGTATTTCCGGCAATCGCAATGGCTTCCTTATTTCTTTATGTTCAAAAAAATAAAATTGTTTAGATTTAGAACCGATGGGACAAAATATCATCCATTTTTTTTTTTCAAAACTTAGACTTGTATCATAACACAGATATCTATTTAGTAGAATATGATAGGAGCGGCTTAGGTAGAAAAACTGTTATGTCTGCGGTGATATATGAGTAAATTAAAAGGGTTGTAGCTAGTTTCAAATAGACTAGAATCGCGGATGGCTGAAATGTAAAGTAGATCCATATGTATGTGGATATCCTTAGTGAGATGATACGAAGGGTATGTTATTAGTTTCGATCTAACCAATTTAATGAATTACTCCTAAAAGTTCACATCAAATCAGTGCTAGTTGATGAGAGTTACATCGTAAACAAAAAGATGAAAGTCAAATTCATTTGGGGTATTCTCTCAATTCCAATAAAATTTAAATGCAACCGGATCAAGTATGAGTTGTCGTTCAGAACATCTATGGATAGAACCTATAATAGGGGCTCGAAAAGCAAGTAATTTTGGCTGGGCTGTTATCCTTTTTTTAGGTTCATTGGGATTCTTATTGGTTGGAATTTCTAGCTATCTTAGTCGAAATTTGATATCTTTATTTCCGTCTCAGCAAATCGTTTTTTTTCCACAAGGGATTGTGATGTCTTTCTATGGGATCGCGGGTATTTTTATTAGCTCCTATTTGTGGTGTACAATTTCATGGAATGTAGGTAGTGGTTATGATCGATTCGATAGAAAAGAAGGAATAGTGTGTATCTTTCGTTGGGGATTTCCTGGAAAAAATCGTCGCATCTTCCTCCGATTCCTTATAAAAGATATTCAGTCCGTCAGAATAGAAGTTAAAGAGGGGATTTATGCTAGTCGTGTCCTTTATATGGATATCAGAGGACAGGGAGCCATTCCATTAACTCGTACTGATGAGAATTTGACTCCACGGGAAATTGAGCAAAAAGCTGCGGAATTGGCCTATTTCTTGCGCGTACCAATTGAAGTTTTTTGAGAAATGGGCTGAAAATGCTTTCGCACCAGGAGGGAAAAACCTCAAGAAGTCCATTTTTTCTATAACATATCTTAACTGAGGTTTCTTCAGAACGTTCATTCGAGCCAAAGCAGCCATATAAGGAACAAGTATAAAACAGAAAACAAAACTCTTTTTATGGTCTTTTAGATGCATGGAAATCTACACAACTCAATTAATAACAAAATAAGTAACAAATTGAAATAATAGATTCATCTCATAATTAACCATTTCGAAATCAAAAAATTTTTGTTTTTATTTTAAGTACAATACTTGTTGTAATTGATACTTTTGATTTTGATAGATCATATCTTGGAAATTAGTTTTATTTTTTCATTTCAATTTTCAATCGACGCTTCTTTTTATACTTTTTTTTGTGCTCCTTAATGACCAAAAAATGGGATCCCTTCTAATGATAATGTAATGATAATTGAATGATAATTAGCCTATTTCTGTCTTTTTTTGCCACTTATTTTAGAGCATCACAATATTCTTCAGAATTTTTTTTTTTTTTTTAATTTAAATTTTAAATAGTAGATATTTTGATAGAATGATGGAAAAGGAGTTCTTTTGTCTCAAAATCTGTGAATAATATTCATTACTTAAAGTGGTTCTTACGGGCATTCATCAAAAAGAGATACTTGACTCGAATTTGATTGATCAATTGAGATATCGAGAAATTGGCTTTTTTATATTATTTATTTATGCGAATTCAAAGTAGATTTGAAATCGATTTCTGTATTCGTTCTAGATTCAAGAACTAACTACGAAATCACAAATAAAAAAGAGTGAATAGATTCATAGGTTCGAGACCTTGTAATAGAACTCATATGTAATAGAAATATTCGATCACATAGAGTCAACGAATGAGATGTGTTCATTACCAATTCACAGATGGAAAAATGACAAAAAAGAAAACATTCACTCCTCTTTTATACCTTGCATCTATAGTATTTTTGCCCTGGGGGATTTCTCTCACATTTAATAAAAGTCTGGAATCTTGGGTTACTAATTGGTGGAATACTAGGCAATCCGAAACTTTTTTGAATGATATTGACGAAAATCAAATTTTATCAAAATTCATAGAATTAGAGGAACTCCTCCTCTTGGACGAAATGATCAAGGAATACTCGGAAACACATCTAAAAAACCTTCGTATAGGAATCCACAAAGAAACAATCCAATTAATCAAAATACACAACGAGGGTCGTATTCATACGATTTTGGACTTCTCGACAAATCTAATCTGTTTCGTTATTGTAAGTGGTTATTCTATTTTTGGTAATAAAGAACTTATTATTCTTAACTCTTGGGCTCAGGAATTCCTATATAACTTAAGTGATACAATAAAAGCTTTTTCTATTCTTTTATTAACTGATTTATGTATCGGATTTCATTCCCCCCATGGTTGGGAACTAATGATTGGCTCTATCTACAAAGATTTTGGATTTGTTCATAATGATCAAATTATATCTGGTCTTGTTTCCACTTTTCCAGTCATTCTAGATACCATTTTTAAATATTGGATTTTCCGTTATTTAAATCGTGTATCTCCGTCACTTGTAGTGATTTATCATTCAATGAATGACTGAAAAATGATATAGCAATATTAAAAAATGATATAGCAATATTAATCAAATTCGAATTTTTCGCACTTTGTAGTTGTACATAAGCAAAGCATTGAAAACCGTAATTACTCGTTCTATTTCTACCCATCCCTGGGATTCTTCCTATATATTATTCCAGTAACTAACAGAATCGTGGATAGGAAACTATATTAGGGACCTGCCCCATTTATTGTAAAAATTTTCGGGATCAATGATTGGACCATGCAAACTAGAAATACTTTTTCTTGGATAAAGGAACAGATTACTCGATCTATTTCCATATTGCTC